CGAGGATTTGAAAGAATGGAATAGAGAAATGCATGTTAAATGTACCTATAATGGTGTTCAATTATCAGAAACAGAATTTCCCCAAAATTGGTTAACAGACGGTATTCAAATAAAGATTTTATTTCCTTTCTGTCTGAAACCTTGGCGAATATCTAAAATACGATCTCATCATAGAGATCAGAAAATGAGGAAAAAAGAGAAAAAAGACAATTTTTGTTTTTTAACAGTCTGGGGAAGGGAAACAGAATTGCCTTTTGGGTCTCCCCGAAAACGACCTTCTTTTTTTAAACCCATTTTAAAAGAACTTGAAAAAAAAATGATAAAAGTGAAAAAGCGATTTTTTCAAGTTATAAGGGTTTTCAAAGAAAGAAGAAAATGGTTTCGAAAAGTGTCAAAAGAAAAAACAAGATGGGTCATCAAAATAGTTCTAGTTATAAACCTAATAATGAAAGAACTTGAAAAAGTAAACCCCATTTTCTTATTGAAATTGAGGAAGGTGAAAGTATATGAACCGAATGAAAACGGAAAAGATTCTAATATAAAAAATAAGATTATCCGCGAATCGACCGTTCGAATTCGATCCATGAATTCTGTAAATGAAAATTATTCACTCATAGAAACAAAAATGAAAGATCTTACTAATAAAACAATCACAATTAGGGCTAAAATAGAAGGAATCACAAAAGACAAGAAAAAAATAGTTCTAACTTGTGATGATAAAAATAAAAGATCGGAATCACAGAAGGATATTTGGAAAATATTAAAAAGAAAAAATATCCGATTAATACGTAAATCGCATTATTTTATGAAATCCTTCATTGAAAAAATATACATGGATATATTACTATATATTATTGAGATTCCAAGCACCAATGCACAACTTTTCTTTGAATCAACAAAAAAAATTATCAATAAATCCATTTACAACGACAAAACAAGTCAAGAAAGAGTTGAGAAAACAAATCAAAATACAATGAATTTTATTTCGACTATAAAAAAGTCGTTTTCTAATACTAATATTAGTAATAAAAATTCTAATATTTATTGTGACTCATCTTCTTTGTCTCAAGCATATGTATTTTACAAATTATCACAAAACCAATTACTTAACAAATATCATTTGAGATCTGTACTTCAATATCACGACACCTATCCTTTTCTTAGGGATACAATCAAGAATTATTGTACGACACAAGGAATTTTTTATTCTAACCCAAGGTATAAAAAAATTCATAATTCTGGAATGAATAAATGGAAAAATTGGTTAAAGGGTCATTATCAATACAATTTATCTCAGACCAAGTGGTCCTACTTAGTACCCAAGAAATGGCGAAATAGAGTCAATCAATGTCGTACGATTCAAAAGAAAGACTCAATGAAATTGGATTTATATAAAAAAGAAAAAGACCGATTAATTCATTATATGAAACAAAATTACTATGCAGCAGATTTTTTGATAAATCAAAAAGAAAAATTGAAAAAACATTACAGATATGATCTTTTATCATATAAATATATAAATTATGGGGATAGTAAGGACTCATATATTTATGGATCAACGTTACAAGTAGAGGACAAAAAAATTCCATATAATTTCAATATACTAGAACTCGAATCATTTTATGGATTGATAAGTATAGCTATTAGTAATTATTTAGAAAAAAGATCTATTATTGATACGGACAAAAATCTGGATAGGAAATTTTTTGATTGTAGAATTCTCCATTTTTGTCTTAAAAATAATATCGATATTGAGACCTGGACCAATATGTATATCGATACCAGAATTCATCAAAAAATCAACCCATCCAATCAAAAACCATCTAATCAAAAAAAACACTTTTTTGATTGGATGGGAATGAATCAAGAAAGGTTATATCGTACCATATCAAATCTAGAACCTTGGTTTTTCCCAGAATTTGTGCTACTTTTTGATGCGTATAAGATTAAACCGTGGATCATACCAATCAAATTACTTATTTTTCATTTTCATTTCTATGAAAATATTAGTCAAACTGAAAAGATTGACGTAAATAAAAAAAAAAATCTTCCTATATTAGCTAATCAAAAAGAATATCTTGAATTAGCAAATTCCAACAAAAACGAACAACAAAGCCAAGGGGATCTTGTATCAGATCTACGAAAACAAAACAAAAAGAAAGATGTTGAAGAAGATTACACGGAAACAGACATTAAAATTAAAAAAGGTAGAAAGAAAAAACAATCCAAGAGCAAGAAAGAGGCAGAGCTGAATTTCTTCCTGAAAAAATATTTCCTTTTTCAATTAAGATGGGATGATCCCTTGAATCAAAGAATGGTCAATAATATCAAGGTATATTGTCTTCTACTTAGACTGATAGATCCAAGGGAAATTGCTATATCCTCAATTCAAAGAGGAGAGATGTATCTGGATGCAATGTTGATTCAGAAAGACCTAACTCTTACAGAATTGATAAAAAAAGGACTATTTATTATTGAACCAATTCGTCTATCTATGAAAAGGGATGGAAAATATATTATATATCAAACCATAGGTATTTCATTGGTTGACAAGAATAAGCACCAAAGTAATGGAAAGTGCATAATAAAAAATACATATGCCGATACGCTTGTAAATAGAAAAAAAAATCATTATGATTTCTTTGTTCCTGAAAATATTCTATCTCCCAGACGTCGTCGAGAATTGAGAATTCTGATTTATTTCAATTCCCGAAATTGGGATGTTGTGAATAGAAATCCAATATTTTGCAATCAAAACAACATAAAAAACTGTGGACAATTTTTGAACAAGGAAAAGCATCTTAATACAGATGCAAATAAATTCATTAAATTCAAATTGTTTCTTTGGCCCAATTATCGATTAGAAGATTTTGCTTGTATGAATCGTTATTGGTTTGATACCAATAATGGCAGTCATTTCAGTATGTCAAGAATACATATGTATCCACAATTCAAAATTAGTTAATAGTATATATTTCTTATATATCTATCGCATGACATATTCGGTAGATAAAAGTCAAAATATATACACATACGCTATGTTACATTCTGGTACATGATACCTATTTAATTTAATTACGTATCAATTGGATCTAGGAAGAAATCGACAGAATCTTCTTTTTAGGTAAAAAACCCATTCTCTTTCGTGAATGCATAAATGTATCACCCCTTTCTATCCAAATCAAATTGTAAATTTGGAAAAAATAAATAAGAAATTAATAAATAAAGTAGTGTATATGAAGAAATCTAAATTTTTTGTGTACTAGATTCAAATAACTGGTATAATAATAATTATTATTTTTCCTGATCGGTAAAATCCTCGGTAAAATCCACGGAAAAAAAAGAAAAATTTTTTATGGTCAAAAATTCATTCATTTCAACTATTCGACAAGAAAAAGAAAAAAACTGCGGATCTGTTGAATTTCAAGTATTCAGTTTCGCCGATAAGATACGGAGACTTACTTCACATTTGGAATTACATAAAAAAGATTTTGTATCGCAAAGGGGCCTACGAAAAATTCTGGGAAAACGTCAACGTTTGTTGGATTATTTGTCAAAGAAAAATAAAGTACGTTATAAGAAATTAATTGGTCAGTTGGGTATTCGAGAGTCAAAAACTCGTTAACTTTAAGATTGGTTTGAATTTTTTTCTTTAGTTGTTTAGTTAATAGTAGTTATTAGATTTTTCATTTTGATAAATTCATGGAATAATGAATTAAGGAAGAAAAGATATGACTGTACCGGCTACAAGAAAAGATCTCATGATAGTTAATATGGGTCCTCACCACCCATCAATGCATGGTGTTCTTCGACTGATCGTCACTCTCGATGGTGAAGATGTTATTGATTGTGAACCCATATTGGGTTATTTACACAGAGGAATGGAAAAAATAGCGGAAAATCGAACAATTATACAATATTTACCTTATGTAACACGGTGGGATTATTTAGCTACTATGTTCACAGAAGCAATAACAGTAAATGCACCAGAACGGTTGGAAAGTGTTCAAGTACCTAAAAGAGCCAGTTATATTAGAGTAATTATGTTGGAACTAAGTCGTATAGCTTCTCATTTGTTATGGCTTGGACCTTTTATGGCGGATATCGGTGCACAGACTCCCTTTTTCTATATTTTCAGAGAAAGGGAATTGTTATATGATCTATTCGAAGCCGCTACAGGTATGCGAATGATGCATAATTATTTCCGTATTGGGGGAGTCGCTACAGATATACCTTATGGCTGGATAGATAAATGTTTGGATTTCTGCGATTATTTTTTAACAGGAATTGTTGAATATCAAAAACTTATTACGCGGAATCCTATTTTTTTGGAACGAGTTGAAGGAGTGGGCATTATTGGTGAAGAGGAAGCAATAAATTGGGGTTTATCAGGACCGATGTTACGAGCTTCTGGAATCCAATGGGATCTTCGTAAAGTTGATAGTTATGAGTGTTACAATAAATTCGATTGGGAAGTCCAGTGGCAAAAAGAAGGAGATTCGCTAGCTCGTTATTTAGTACGAATCGGTGAAATGAAGGAATCTATAAAAATTATTCAACAAGCTCTAGAAGGAATTCCCGGGGGGCCCTATGAGAATTTAGAAGCCCGACGCTTTGATAGAGAAAAAAATTCCGAATGGACTAATTTTGAATATAGATTTATTACTAAAAAGCTTTCACCCAATTTTGAATTGTCGAAACAAGAACTTTATGTGAGAGTAGAAGCCCCAAAAGGAGAATTAGGAATTTATTTGATAGGAGATAGTAGTGTTTTCCCCTGGAGATGGAAAATTCGTCCACCCGGTTTCATCAATTTGCAAATTCTCCCCCAACTAGTTAAAAGAATGAAATTGGCTGATATCATGACGATACTAGGTAGTATAGATATCATTATGGGAGAAGTTGATCGTTGAAATGATAATTGATACGACAGAAGTAGAAGTACAAGTTATCAATTCTTTTTCTAGATTGGAATCCTTAAAAGAAGTGTATGGACTCATATGGATCTTTGTTCCTATTTTCACCCTTATATTGGGAATCACGATAGGGGTACTAGTAATTGTGTGGTTAGAAAGAGAAATATCTGCAGCAATACAACAACGTATCGGGCCTGAATATGCCGGCCCGTTGGGGGTTCTTCAAGCTCTGGCAGATGGGACCAAATTACTTTTTAAAGAGGACCTCCTCCCATCTAGAGGAGATATTCGTTTGTTTAGCGTCGGACCGTCTATAGCGGTCATATCAGTTCTACTAAGTTATTTAGTAATTCCTTTTGGGTCTCGCCTTGTTTTAGCCGATCTCAGTATAGGTGTTTTTTTATGGATCTCCATTTCAAGTATTGTTCCTATTGGACTTCTTATGTCAGGATATGGATCGAACAATAAATATTCCTTTTCAGGTGGTCTACGGGCTGTTGCTCAATCTATTAGTTATGAAATACCATTAACTCTATGTGTGTTATCAATATCTCTACGTGTGATTCGTTGGAACATGATTTTTTCCCCCTCGCCCGAAATAAAGTAAAGAGGTTGAATATATTGACTAGATATTTTCATTTTTTATTGATCATTAGGGCCGATGAGTTAAACTAGATAGTTATATGAGTAAAATCAAACTGCTTAGAAATTTGCAGTAAAAAGATAAAATCTCATTCCCTATGTACAAGAATATAAACACAAGCAGTGTAAACTGTTTACCCCAAGATTAAGATTTTTTGACTAATTATCATATCTTGAAGCGGGTACAAAAGATCAACCGTATAAGGTTTCTACCTCTACTACTGTCTTATATGTATTACCATACGGAGGATCAATCAAAAATCAGTGGACAGTTAGGAACACGAAGGTACACAAAAGATTAGTAATGGAGATAATGTAAGGTATCAAAAAAGATATTTTTGCATAAAACTTTGGATAAAACGAATCATAATGAGGACTTTAAGTTGGTAGAAATGACCAAGCAGTACTTCCCCACGATTCCGATCTAGAGTATGCTCCTATTCACTGATTAAAAAAATGACTATCAAAAACGAATTAATCCTTTATTTTTTTTTTCCGAGTACCCCCTTCCTCTCAGAAAGAAGAACAGGAACAAAAGAAATAGAATGCAAAAAATTAAATAATAATAATAACGATCTTTATTTATTATTTCTTTTAACCCATCCATATCTATAATCTATACATATAGAATTCTTATCATGAATTTTTAATTAATGTCCAATTCTTTTTCATTTTTTATAGTTATTGATATAACGAGTATTTTATTGAAGGATTAAGTTATTACCGAACAAAGAGAAATTAAAATTCTAATGGATAAGATCAATTCGAAAGCGCCCTTTTTTTTTTATTCTAGCAGACAGAATTTCATTGGTCTAATTTTGGACTCCCCGGTATATATTTACCATTTTAATAAAGATGGCGGTAATACCAAACAAGTCCTTACATTTATTTGTGGCCATAGAGGAGCCGTATGAAGCTGAGGTCTCATGTACGGTTTTGAAATAGCGATGTGAACTGTGATGTTATTATCGACTATGATTATCTAACAGCTCAAGTACAGTTGATATAGTTGAGGCACAGTCAAAATATGGTTTTTGGGGGTGGAATCTGTGGCGTCAGCCTATAGGGTTTGTAGTTTTTCTAATTTCTTCTCTAGCAGAATGTGAAAGATTACCCTTTGATTTACCAGAAGCAGAGGAAGAATTAGTAGCAGGTTATCAAACAGAATATTCAGGTATAAAATACGCTTTATTTTACCTTGCTTCTTACCTAAATTTATTAGTTTCTTCATTATTTATAACAGTTCTTTACTTAGGTGGGTGGAATTTCTCTATTCCGTACATATCCATTCCTGAACTTTTCGGAATAAATAAAATGGTTGGAGTCTTTGGAATAACAATTGGTATATTTATTACATTAGCTAAAACTTATTTGTTTCTGTTCATTCCTATCACAGCAAGATGGACTTTACCCAGGATGAGAATGGACCAGCTATTAAATCTTGGATGGAAATTTCTTTTACCTATTTCCCTAGGTAATCTATTATTGACAACTTCTTCTCAACTTGTTTCACTATAAATAAGAGATAGATATAGAATAACGATATTCTAGACGATCTTAAACAAGAGAAAGAAACGCCAATTTATTCACGGAGATCCACAATATGTTCCCTATGGTGACCGGGTTCATAAATTATGGTCAACAAACAATACGAGCTGCAAGATACATTGGTCAAAGTTTCATAATTACCTTATCCCATACAAATCGTTTACCTGTAACTATTCAATATCCTTATGAAAAATCGATCGCATCAGAACGTTTCCGCGGCCGAATCCACTTTGAATTTGATAAATGTATTGCTTGTGAAGTATGTGTTCGTGTATGTCCCATAGATCTACCTGTTGTTGATTGGAGATTTGAAAAAGATATTAAAAAGAAACAATTGCTTAATTATAGTATTGATTTTGGGGTCTGTATATTTTGTGGTAACTGCGTCGAGTATTGTCCAACAAACTGTTTATCGATGACTGAAGAATATGAACTTTCTACTTATGATCGTCACGAATTGAATTATAATCAAATTGCATTGGGTCGGTTACCAATGTCAGTAATTGGGGATTACACAATTCAAATAGTTATGAATTCGACCCAAATCAAAATAGATAAAGATAAACCCCTTGATTCAAGAACGATTACCAATTACTAAGATTTTCTTTTGATATAAAGGACCCAGGCCTCTTTTATTTTGGTTGGTCAGAAACTACAAATAATAACTAATAACTATTCATTGTTGAGAATCATTCTTTGATTTAAAGATTTAAACCGAGAATATGTTTTCGTGATGATTTCGAAATAGAAAATTTCAACTATTCTTTTCTTTTTTCTTTCGGATAAAAAAAGTAGGATTGGCCAATAACTTTAATAACTTTATTTATATCTACATTAATCCATATTAAGATTTAATTCAATTAGGAACCCATCATACACAAGAAAAAATAAGGGTAATATCTTTTTCTTTCCTGGACTATTTAGTAAGGTCATGAAATATTTCGACTTATTTATCTGTTATACATAATGGATTTACCTGGACCAATACACGATATACTTGTAGTATTTCTGGGATCGTTTATTATACTAGGGGGTATAGGAGTAGTATTATTTACTAATCCAATTTATTCTGCCTTTTCATTGGGATTGGTTCTTGTTTGTATATCCTTATTCTATATTCTATCAAATTCCTATTTTGTAGCTGCTGCACAACTCCTTATTTATGTGGGGGCCATAAACGTTTTAATTATATTTGCTGTTATGTTCATGAATGGTTCAGAATATTTCAACGATTCCTATCTTTGGACTGTTGGAGATGGGGTTACTTCACTGGTTTGTACAAGTATTCTTTTTTCACTAATTACTACTATTTCAGATACGTCATGGTACGGAATTATTTGGACTACAAGATCAAACCAGATTATAGAACAGGACCTTATAAGTCAGGTTCAACAAATTGGAATTCATTTATCAACAGATTTTTACCTTCCGTTTGAACTCATTTCTATAATTCTTTTAGTTTCTTTGATAGGTGCAATTACTATGGCTCGTCAATAATAAATACTTAGAATTAACAAAGAATTAACAAAATTATTAGAAATTATAAATCAAATGAAAAAGGGAAATTTTTTAGTTTAATCTACTATCAAAAAATACCCTCTTTTTTCTGTAATTGCTCGATTCTAGCCAATCAAATTAATTGGTTGAATTGTTGTTCATATTGAAATGAATCGAGATTGATGAGGAGTTAGTCAATGATGTTCGAACATGTACTTTTTTTGAGCATCTATTTATTTTCTATCGGTATCTATGGATTGATCACAAGTCGAAACATGGTTAGAGCACTTATGTGTCTTGAGCTTATACTAAATTCGGTTAATATTAATCTGGTAACATTTTCTGATATATTTGATAGCCGCCAATTAAAAGGAGACATTTTCTCAATCTTTGTTATAGCCATTGCGGCCGCGGAAGCAGCTATTGGGCTAGCTATTGTTTCGTCGATCTATCGTAACAGAAAATCAACTCGTATCAATCAATCAAATTTGTTGAATAATTAGTCATAATTATCATATAAATAAAATATATTATGTCTTTATATTTTCTATTTTTCTATAGAATAATATATTCTAGTACTAGTATAGGAATATATTTCTATTTTAATATTGAAATATTGACCATCTGTCGGCCAATGTGAAGTCACATGTCACATGTGTGACTCGTATGATCATGGTTGTTGAAATGGAAATCAAAGTATCTTGGTCCTTTCTCAAGAACAGATTAGAAATATATTGATTCTTAAGATTTTTTGATAAACCATTGATTCGTCTGGTATCTACAATATAAATATATAATTCATTTACTACTGATTTGACTTTACCAGATCGAGAATTTTTTATGTTCAAAACTAGAATTTATAGACCCAATGTCACATTCAGTAAAAATTTATGATACATGTATAGGGTGTACTCAATGTGTACGAGCCTGCCCCACAGATGTATTGGAAATGATACCTTGGGACGGATGTAAAGCTAAGCAAATTGCTTCCGCGCCAAGAACCGAAGACTGTGTAGGTTGTAAGAGATGTGAATCTGCTTGTCCAACAGATTTTTTGAGTGTCCGTGTTTATTTATGGCATGAAACAACTCGCAGCATGGGTCTATCTTATTGATATGTTATAAAAAACTCCACCTGAATCGTTTGATTCCTTTTTACCGACAAAAGCCCGTGCTCGAGAAAATATATTCTTCCGAGCACGGGCTTTTTGGTCAAAACGCATCTTGTCTTTATCACGAGTTATTTCCCTTGGTTAACAATACTTGTAGTTTTGCCAATATTCGTAGGTTCTTCAATTTTCTTCCTCCCTCATAGGGGGAATAAGGTATTTAGGTGGTATACTATATGTATTTGTTTGTTAGAACTCCTTCTAACAACCTATGTGTTCTGTTATCATTTCCAATTGGACGATCCATTAATTCAATTGGAAGAGGATTCTGAATGGATAAAAATTTTTGATTTTCACTGGAGACTGGGAATCGACGGACTTTCCATAGGACCTATTTTACTGACAGGATTTATAACTACTTTAGCTACTTTAGCAGCTTGGCCTGTCACTCGAAATTCGCGATTGTTCTATTTCCTGATGTTAGCAATGTACAGCGGGCAAATAGGATTATTTTCTTCTCGAGACCTTTTACTTTTTTTCATCATGTGGGAGTTAGAATTAATTCCTGTTTACTTACTTTTATCCATGTGGGGAGGGAAGAAACGTTTGTACTCGGCTACAAAGTTTATTTTGTACACTGCGGGGGGTTCCATTTTTCTCTTAATAGGAGTTCTAGGTATGGGTTTATACGGTTCCAATGAACCAACATTGGATTTTGAAAGATTAGCTAATCAGTCATATCCTGTGACATTAGAAATAATATTATATTTAGGCTTCCTTATTGCTTATGCTGTCAAATCGCCGATTATACCTCTACATACATGGCTACCAGATACTCACGGAGAAGCACATTACAGTACATGTATGCTTTTAGCCGGAATCTTATTAAAAATGGGAGCATATGGATTGATTCGGATCAATATGGAATTATTACCACACGCGCATTCTATATTTTCTCCCTGGTTGGTGATAGTAGGGACAACGCAAATAATCTATGCAGCCTCAACCTCTCTTGGTCAACGCAATTTAAAAAAAAGAATAGCCTATTCTTCCGTATCTCACATGGGTTTCATAATTATAGGAATTGGTTCTATAACCGACATGGGATTGAACGGAGCCCTTTTACAAATACTCTCTCATGGATTTATAGGTGCTGCGCTTTTTTTCTTGGTAGGGACAAGTTGTGATAGAATACGTCTTGTTTATCTTGATGAAATGGGGGGGATATCCATCCCAATGCCGAAAATATTTACCATGTTTAGTAGTTTCTCGATGGCTTCTCTTGCATTGCCAGGAATGAGTGGTTTTGTTGCGGAATTAGTAGTATTTTTTGGAATAATTACCAGCCCAAAATATCTTTTAATGCCAAAAATAATAATTACCTTTGTAATAGCAATTGGAATGATATTAACTCCTATTTATTTATTATCTATGTTACGTCAGATGTTCTATGGATACAAACTATTCAATGTTCCAAACTCCAATTTTGTAGATTCTGGACCGCGAGAACTATTTGTTTTGATCTGTATCTTTTTACCCATAATAGGGATTGGTATTTATCCGGATTTCGTTCTCTCGCTATCAGTTGACAAGGTACAAACTATCCTATCTAATTTTTTTCATAGATAGTTTTCATTAATGAGACAGAAAGCAAAACCAAAACCTTAGAATTTTTAATTTTAATATTTTTGAAATCATTCGATGTACAAGGCAAAAAAATAAAGTAAATTAGAACTGCAATAAGATGGATTCCGAATTTTTGAGAACCGTTTGCCTTGATTCAAACGGTTCTCAAAAATTCGCACAAATTGTCGTTATATATGAGACGATGTTCTTATGTATTCCTCAATGGAATTTATTCAATTAGACGTTAATATGAATGAACCATAACTATGTAGACCTATTCCTAATAGGTTGATCCCAAAATAGCATATCCAAATTATAAGAAATCCTATAGAAGCTACAAGTGCCGAATTTGTACCTTGCAAACTTTGATTTGTTCTAGTATGTGAATAAATCGCGAATATGGTCCAAGTAATAAATGCCCAAGTTTCCTTGGGGTCCCAATTCCAATAAGATCCCCATGCTTCGTTAGCCCATACTGCTCCAGAAAGAATACCTATGGTTAAAAAGGTAAACCCTAAATTAATGACACGATAACTCCAATAATCCAAACGTTGAGTTAATTGATATTTGTAATAATTTCGAAATGAAAGAAAAGAAGTGTGTTTCAAAACACTTTTATTTTCGTTCAAGTATTCGATCTTTCCAAAGAAAAATGACTTAATTAAGAAGATTTTGTTTTCACAAAAAAGATCGATGTTTTTTCGAAATGTAATGACTAGAAAAGCAACTGATAATAACGACCCGCATAAAAGAGCTGCATAGCTCAATAACATCATACTTACGTGCATCATTAACCACTGAGATTGTAGAGCAGGTACTAATATTGACGATTGATGCATTTCACTTGAAAGACCCGATGTGGCGAACCCTTGTGTAAAAATAGCACTTGGGGCGGTTATTGCGCTTAAATCATTTTTATGATTCCATATCTTGGAAATAATATGAATAATAGAAAAACCCCACGAAAGAAAGATTAATGACTCGTATAAATTACTTAATGGAAAATGTCTCGAAGAAATCCAACGAGTAACTAAAAATCCTGTTATAGAGAAAAAAGTAGCTATCATTCCCTTTTCCGACGAATGACGTAACCTTATGACTTCGTGGACTAATAGGGTCATCAAATGAATCGTAATCACAATTGAAATGATAGAAAAAGAGAGATGAGTTAATATATGTTCTAAAGTCGCAAATATCATACATAAAAAGGGTCCCATTACAGAATTGAAATCGCGAATTAAATACATTATAGGGTCTATTGTATCTCCTATCTATAGAGTATGCCGCCACTCGGACTCGAACCGAGATGCTTTAGCACTGCTTCCTAAGAGCAGCGTGTCTACCAATTTCACCATAGCGGCTTACTTGAAATAATAATAGTCAATTTATGTTGAATCGTCTAGATCTAGATTCAATATAGTTTAGGAAACATTAGAACTGATGAATAAGAGTTTTTTTAAATCCATCTTTGAATTTTCAATAATTTTTAGTTAGTCTCATCGCGGTTTCAGTTTTAACAATCAACTTACTTTTACGTACTATCTATATACTAAGCTATATACTAAGTTCTCCCAAAACCCTTGGAACTTGAAAGTTTTGTTTTCAGTCGAAATAGAAACTAAGAATTGTTCCCTTTTCGATTTTTTTTTTTCTTTATATTTACTTTGTTTGAATCCACGAAATCAGATAAATGAAAAACAAATAAAATAAATATGATTTCATTTCATATGTATTCCAATTTCATTATTAAAATGAAGAAATTTTTCTAACAATTTCAATACCTTTCTTAGTATCATTAAGTATTAATTAATATTAATTATTAATATAAATACTTAATATAATACTCTTTGTTGTTTGTCGTGTAGATAATTTCTAATTTATGATAACATTTATAAACCCAATTTGATCTTGAGTTAAGCATATAATAAAACAAAAGATTTTCAATATCATCAGAATTTCATTTTTAATTTTCTTTTCACAATAGAAAAAATCTTTGTTTATTCTATTTTTCTATTGTGAAAAGAAAATTAATAGGGAAAATCCATCTCACGAATTAAAAAATATTAAATAGATTTTAATAAAAACTAAAATGAAAAAAAAAAAATAATACTTAGAACTAGAACCGATAGACAGAGGAATTCTTATTCTACATATCATAGTGACTAGTTGTAACTAATCTTGTCTTGAGGAGTTCAATACAAATACATTAGTTAATGGGAATTTTTCATATTTCAAAATTGAAAGTTCTTTTAGCCATGGAAATTCAGATTATTTTCAGATTATTCCAAGATTTTCTTACCCGTTTGTCGCACAAAAAAACTTTTAGAATCTCCAGTAGAAATTGACTTCGATAAAGAGAAAGCTTTTATTGCAGCTAAATATCCCTTTTTCTTCCAAATATTTCTACGAATACGTTTTTTTGATATAGAAGTACGTTTTTTTGGAACTGCCATTCAAAAAAAAAAGAGTTACTCATTTTTATTGTTGTATGTGAAAGACATGTATTGCTCAAAATGGATCGTTCTTTTTAGTCATTTTCTATACTTAACTTAATTCCGTCGATAATACGATAATAGTTTTTTCATAACATACAATTATAATATAAATATATACATGCATGTCACATATATAACATACTAGGGAAAAAGGGGGAGGGGAAATTTGAAAAGGAATTTTAATGACTATTAGTTGTAATTGAATAAGCTCATAGTGCCGTGTCTATAATTTAAGTTCAAACTTTAACTATAACTATTAGTTAATATGTTAAACAAGACATTCCATTAACTAAGAAGGAGAACTTCAATTTTCAGTTATTTTTTATTTCAGTTCTATACAAAGCAAGGGGCATTAGAAATATAAGATTTCTGATACTTTTTTATTGGATTGGAATCCAATCAATCAGTTCCGCAATGAATTAGGTAATTACTACAAAGAAATTCACTAGAATAATTAGGTCTTTTTTTGAGTCGATTTATCGATACATACTATGATCCACATTCTACTGTTTTGGTGTAATTGTTTTTACTTACTATACTTTTTTACTTACTATATTATAGTATATGATATGGTTACATATTGCCAGAATAGAATGGTAATATAGTCGTAGAATAGTTCAAAATCTCATATTCCCTCTTTTAATAAATATCTTTTTTTAGTTAATAAAGTTAATAACTAAGTAATTACTCTTACCTAACTATTTGGTCATATCATTTGACCAACCAATTATAACTTTTTGAACATTTCCAATATCTAAGAAAAGTAAGAATAATTCAAAATCAAAAAATATTTGAGTTTTTTCGTATCTTTTTTATTGATTTTTTATTGTTCTTTTCGAAAGCGATAAGAATTGGTGAATCGGAAACAATTATAAGAAAAAAAATATAAATTTGTTTTTTTTATGGAACATACATATAAATATGCATGGATAATACCTTTTCTTCCATTTCCAGTTACTATGTTAATAGGATTCGGACTTTTGCTTATTCCGACAGCAACAAAAAATATTCGCCGTATGTGGGCTTTGCCGAGTGTTTTGGTGCTAAGTATAGCTATGGTGTTTTCGGCCAATCTGGCTATTCAGCAAGTAAATGGAAATTTTATCTATCAATATCTATGGTCTTGGACCGTCAATAATGATTTTTCTTTAGAGTTCGGACACTTGATTGATCCACTTACTTCTATTATGTCAATATTAATTACTACTGTTGGAATCATGGTTCTTATTTATAGTGACAATTATATGTCTCACGATCAAGGATATTTGAGATTTTTTGCTTATATGAGTTTTTTCAATACTTCTATGTTGGGATTAGTTACTAGTTCTAATTTGATACAAATTTATATTTTTTGGGAACTTGTAGGGATGTGTTCGTATTTATTAATAGGTTTTTGGTTCACACGACCAAGTGCGGCAAGTGCTTGTCAAAAAGCTTTTGTAATCAATCGCATAGGGGATTTTGGTTTATTATTAGGAATTTTAGGACTTTATTGGATAACTGGTAGTTTAGAATTTCGGGATTTGTTCGAAATAGTTAATAACTTGGTTCATAATAATGGAGTAGATTCTTTATTTGCTACTCTGTGTGCTTCTTTTTTATTCGTCGGTGCAGTTGCGAAATCTGCACAATTCCCCCTTCACATATGGTTACCCGATGCTATGGAAGGACCCACTCCCATTTCGGCTCTTATACATGCTGCTACTATGGTAGCAGCGGGAATTTTTCTTGTAGCTCGGCTTCTTCCTCTTTTCATAGTTATACCTTACATAATGAATCTCATTTCTTTAATAGGCGTAATAACAGTACTATTAGGAGCTACTTTGGCTCTTGCTCAAAGAGACATTAAAAGAAGTTTAGCTTATTCTACAATGTCTCAATTGGGTTATATTATGTTAGCTCTGGGTATAGGTTCTTATCGAGCCGCTTTATTCCATTTGATCACTCATGCCTATTCGAAAGCTTTATTGTTTTTGGGATCCGGGTCCATTATTCATTCAATGGAACCCGTTGTTGGGTATTCGCCGGATAAAAGTCAAAATATGGTTCTTATGGGCGGTTTAACAAAATATGTCCCAATTACAAGAATTACTTTTTTATTAGGTACACTCTCTCTTTGTGGTATTCCACCTCTTGCTTGTTTTTGGTCCAAAGACGAAATTATTAATGATAGTTGGTTGTATTCACCAATTTTCGCAATAATAGCTTCCTTCACAGCAGGATTAACTTCATTTTATATGTTTCGGATGTATTTACTTACCTTTGATGGACATTTGCGCATTCATTTTCAAAATTACAGTAGCACTAAAAATAGTTCTTTCTATTCAATATCTTTATGGGGAAAAGAAGCACCTAAAGCAGTCAATAGAAATTTACTTTTATCAACAATGAATAATAAGATCTCCTTTTTTTCAAAAGATACATATCAAATTGATGATAATGTAAAAAATGGAATACGATACTTTAGTACTTACTTTAGAAATAAATATACTTACACCTATCCTCACGAGTCGGACAATACTATGTTATTTCCTCTGCTTGTATTGGTACTATTTACTCTATTCGTCGGATCAATCGGAATTAATTTTGATCGAGGAGTAAAAAATTTTGATCTATTATCGAAATGGTTAACTCCGTCCACAAACTTTTTCCACCCAAATTCGAATGATTCCTCGGATTGGTATGATTTTTTGAAAAATGCATTTTTTTCGGTAAGTATAGCCCTTTTTGGACTATTTATAGCATCCATTTTATATGGATCTGTTTATTCATCTATCCAGAATTTAGACTTAGTCAATTCATTTGTAAAGAAAGGACCCAAGAGAATTCTTTTGGACCGAGTAAAAAATGTGATATACAAGTGGTCATATAATCGTGGTTACATAGATACTTTTTATACTAGGATTTTTATTATGGGTATAAGAAGATTAGCTGAATTAATTCAGCTTTTTGATAGACATATAATTGATGGAATTACAAATGGGATTGGTGTTGCCAGTTTCTTTATAGGGGAAGGGATCAAATATATGGGGGGCGGTCGAGTCTCGTCTTATCTATTCTTGTATTTATCTTATGTATCAGTCTTTTTATTAATTTTTTTATTTTATAAATTTTAGTTGTTCCAAAAACCAGAAATAAGTTTTCTCTTCTTTTCCCAATTCCCAATTATCTTGATGGGTATCAAGATAAGAATCCTCGTAAACTGGGCTATCTTTGTCTTCTTCGGCGGATCCCTCTTGTTCCTGTTTAGTCTTCTTCGTTTCGTAAGTTGTTTCTACATCGCTTTCTTCCTTTCTTTCTCCCCTTTCTTCCGTTTCTGAGGTTTCTTTCAGTTTCTTAGTGACAATAGGCGACGGCATTCTGCCTAAATAGTAGACACAGGTGATAAATAAGAGAATACTAAAGATTCGAGCCATAGAATTTCTCAATTCTGACACAAGGTACTTATTAGATCGAATCGAATGATTTTGCCGTATCCAGAATAATACCAATCCAACCCATTTCATGAATAAAATGTGACCAATTAACCAACCAACAAAACTACTTGTTACAAATAACATCTTGTTGTTGCATCGAAACATATAAATGTTGACTAATCTGGCTAACGTTGAACTTGGTAAAATGAAATGGTTGAATAATTGAAAAATTAGATTATTCAGGAATACACA